GCCCCTTCTGCCATAAGTACCTCCATATTCTGCGCAACGGAGTTCGACAATGGATTTGAGTCAATGATTGGAAAACTTCCTTTTCTTGATCTTGATTCGCGTCGAAATTCAAGAACTATGATCCTAGTTGAACCGGAGAGACCCGAACCGGTATTGTAGAATTGAGTTTAGATACCATCCAGATAATTAGATATCCTATGAACAGGTCCGGAAAAATCCTTGTATAGCTTCTTCAATCTCTCGATAAAAGGAAATATGACCAACGGTGGTTCGAATGTATATACAACGAATTCCTTTTTTTATACTTCTTACTATTAGATAGTGCCCATAAATCTCATGATAGGTACCCAAAGATTCGTAGTGAACTTCGATGGGAGCTTCTCTTGCGGAAATAGGTCGTTGATCTAGTCGCCACCGGAGCCACAAAGGACTATCTAAATGCATTTTTTTCTGTCGATAAGCTCCAATTGCATCATAGGAATTACAAAAAAAAGGCCCTTCTTTTTTCTTATACTTATAGTTATTATGGTAAATTATTTCATTTTTATAATTTATGCGACTACACAAATTATACCTATTTGAACAAATACCCCGACGATTCCCACTCGTTAATATATAAAGCCCAATAAGCATATCTTGGGTTGGGACAGAAATGGGATCCCCAATAGCTGGAGACAAAAGATTCATATGAGAAAACATAAGTAACCGAGCTTCTGCTTGAGCTTCCATAGATAAGGGCACATGAACAGCCATTTGATCCCCATCAAAGTCCGCATTAAATCCCCTACAAACTAATGGATGTAAAGAAATCGCGCGTCCTTCCACTAAAATAGGTTGGAATGCCTGTATGCCTAATCTATGCAGAGTAGGCGCTCTATTCAGCAAGACGGGATGCCCTCGCATAACTTCTCGAAGTATTTCCCATACAATTGGTTCTTTTTCCCGAATTTTACTCTTAGCAACTACTATGCTCGAAGCAAAATGTTGTCTAATTAGATCACGAATTAAAAATGTCTGGAAAAGCTCTATTGCTATTTCGCGGGGCAATCCACATCGATGTAATGAAAGCGAGGGTCCTACAACAATGACAGAACGACCCGAATAATCAACCCGTTTGCCAAGCAAAGTTTCGCGAAATCTCCCCTCTTTGCCCTGAATTAGATCTGAAAACGACTTGTAAACCTTATTATGACCGTCCCTCATTGGTTGTCCGCGGATTCCATCATCAAGAAGTGTATCCATGGCTTCTTGTATCAATTTCTCCTGAGACATCACTAAGTCACTCGGCGCATATCTACCTGTGTTTAAGATATTGATAAGAGCATTGTTCCGCAAGATAACTCGTTTATAGAGTTCATTAATATCCGAGCTTATTTGTTTTCCCCCACCTATTTGAATAGACGGCCTCAAATCAGGAGGAAGAACCGGTAATAGACATAAAACCATCCATTCCGGTTCTATATTTGTTTGAATAAGATGTTTAGCTAACTGTATGCGTCTAACCAAAAAATCCTTTCTTCGTCTAATTTTTCGATCTTTCCACTCATTGTCCTTGGGCCCCTGTTCTCCTAATTCTTTCCATTCTACTAACGAATAATCTATAATAATTCTCAAATCCAGATCGGCTAATTGTTCTCGGATAGCACCCGCTCCGGTAGAAATTTCGCGATTTCGAAACGTATCGAAGCGTGGGGTAGTAAAAAAGAGTGGGATGCTGTATTTCCAGGATTGTATTTCATATTTGAATGAACCTCGTAATCGTAAGAAAGTTGGTTTTTTAACTACGGGTCTAGCAAACAAGCAATTTGGATAGGATCCAATGGGATCTCCCCCTTTCAAAATCGGACGTGAGAGTTTCCCCTCATCCGGCTCAAGTAGTTATACCAAAAAAATGAAAGAAAAGAGGGTTTTCCCGCTTTCAAATTGTAAAAAACCCTTCAAAAATCTACTCTTTACTCAAGTTCTCAATGAGGACCAAGCACCATTTCATTGATTCATTCTTATTTTTTTTTCTATTTTTTGAATTCTGTCTATTTACTGAATTATCAATAAGGACATAAAAATAATAAATGAAATGTGAAATTCTTGAGTAGTCTCCTTCCTTTCGAATGAGGAATCCCCCTTAATTCTTAATTAAGATTAAGGAAGACCTTGGAATTGATAAGAGATTGACTTGTCCATGTATCGCTCCATTCGATCTTTTAGGTCCCTACGTCGCCTCGACGGTTATGTCATGCTATCCTTAAGCCTATAGGCGATGGATAGACTTCTGCAACCATGACTTAGTTATTTGAGCAGAATCTCATTTCTTACTCAAATAAAGGGAAGAGTTAATTCCAAGAAGTTTTTTTTTTTTTACGAGGTACAACTATTCATTTTATTTATATTTATTTGTTACCGAATCGACCATAGATCAATTCCCTTTTTGTGTGGGAGTATTAAATACAACCCTAATTCTGAGCTTCATGCTACTCTCCCCAGAGACATGTCAGACCCAGGGCATCCCAATTCGATTAAATGGAATGACAGTTTCTCATTCTGAATCTGTAAAATTCGGATTTGGATCAAGTCACACATCGCAGTATACTAGATCCTCTAATTCTTTAAGAGGTTTATCTAAAAGATTTGCGATATAACTAGGAAGACGTTTCAAATACCACACATGAGTTACTGGGCATGCCAGTTTAATATAGCCCATTTGATATCTCCGTATCCGAGAATCAACAAATTCGACTCCGCATTGTTCACAAAATTTTGGGTTTTCTTTTTTCTCTCTGATTTCTCGATAATTTCCACAAGCACAAACCCCACTTCTTATAGGCCCAAAAATTCTTTCACAAAATAATCCACCTATTATGGGTTTATCGCTATTATAAAAAAAAGTATAGGGGCTTGTTACCTCCCCAATGGTCTCCCCGTTGGGTAGGATTCTTTTGGCCCAAGCACTTATTTGTTGAGGAGAAACTGATCCAATTCTGAGTTGTTGATGTTTATACTGATCAATCATAGAAGAAAATTTCTGATTCATTTCGATGATTAAACTTCCTTCCTATTAATCTGAAAGTTCTTCTCAGATATAAGGAAATGATTCAGTTCCAGAGCCAAAGATCGTAGTTCTCTAACGAGCAATCGAAAAGATTCGGGAGCATCCTGAGGTTCTTTAGGTTGAGGTATTGTCCCCCCAATGATCGTAGGGCCGACTATCTCTCGGCGAGCTGTTATATGATCCGATTTATAAGTAAGCATCTCTTGTAAAATATGGGCAACACCAAATCCCTCTAGAGCCCAAACTTCCATTTCTCCCACCCGCTGTCCCCCTTGCCTGGCCCTTCCTCTAACGGGTTGTTGCGTAACAATTGCATAAGGTCCGATTGAACGTCCGTGTATTTTATCATCAACTTGATGAATTAATTTCAAGATATAGGGCTTTCCTATTAGAACAGGTTGTTCAAAAGGATCTCCGGTTCTTCCATCAAATAGTCTGCTTTTTCCCGGATACTCGGGTTCAAATACCCATGGATTCGCTGTTTGCTTACTAGCTTCATATAACTCCGAAAATACTAATTTTCTCGAAGCTTCTTGCTCATATCTCTCATCAAAAGGTGCTATTCGATAATGTCTATCTAGTAGACTCCCCGCTAACCCGAGCGAGCATTCAAATATCTGCCCTACATTCATTCGTGAGGGTATCCCTAATGGATTGAAGACCATATCAACCGGTCTTCCATCTTGCAAATAAGGCATATCCTGTCTAGGCAAAATCTTGGAAACAACACCCTTATTTCCATGTCTTCCGGCTACTTTATCACCGACTTTTATTTCACGTTTCTGTAAAATATATATACAAACCCTTTCTGGATTCGAACTCGAACCCCTTCTATTCTGGATCCATCTCACATCAATAACTCGACCCCTCCCACCTCTAGGTAGTTTTAGACAAGTTTCCTTTGAAGCGGATACCGGAATGCCAAGGATCGCTCTTACTAATCTATCTTCCGGAGCATGCCATGACGCGCTTTGGGGCGTTAATTTACCCACTAAAATATCGCCCGTCTCCACCCAAGATCCCAGCATCACAATTCCATTTTTGGATAAATTTCGGAGTAAATGAGCTTCTAGAGACGGTATTTCACTAGTAATTATTTCAGGGCCATGACTTGTCACATGCGTCTGAATTTCATATTTCCGTATGTGAAAAGAAGTATAAATACCTCCATATAGCAAACGATCACTAATCAGTACCGCATCTTCAAAATTGTAACCTTCCCAGGGCATATAAGCTACTAATATGTTTTTTCCCAAAGCGAGTTCGCCACCAACTGTAGCAGCACCGTCTGCTAAAATTTGTCCCTTTTTAATGAATTTCCCCCGCGGAACGTGGGGTTTTTGATGCATACAAGTATTCTTGTTGGAGCGTTGATACATAACTAATGAAATGCTTAGAGTATGCCCATTGCCCGATAAAATAATCTTGTCCGTATCAGTATAAATGACCCTTCCCTCGTGTTCGGCTATAGCGGGAACCCCCGAATCTAGAGCCACTTGGCGTTCTAACCCAGTTCCAACAATGCACTTTTCGGACTCAGAAAGCGGAACTGCTTGGCGTTGCATATTAGAACCCATTAAAGCCCGATTCGCATCATTATGCTCGACAAAAGGAATGAGGGAAGCTCCAATAGAAAAATATTGGAAGGGAAAAAAACTTCGAAGATGAACCTGCTCCCATGCAATAGTTATAAATTCTTGACGGTATCGGGCTGGAACAACCTCTTCTTCCTGAATACCTCCATTTAGCGACAAAGAATTTCCTGTCGTTACCATAGAGTATTCATCTCTATTTGGTGATAAATAAAACATCTGTACTTTTTTTAATTTCTGAGAGATTAAAAAAAATGGACTTTCTATAGACCCCCAACGCCCAATCCTCGCATGAATTGCTAGTGATCCGATAAGTCCAACATTGATTCCTTCAGACGTGTCAATTGGACAAATGCGCCCATAGTAACTAGGATGGATATCTCGTATCTGAAAACTAGCCGTTCGTCCTGTCAATCCTCCCGGACCTAAATAACTCCATTTTCTACCATGAACAATTTGTGCCAATGGATTAGTTTGATCCAAAACTTGAGATAATGGGTGTAATCCAAAAAAAGATTCAAAAGTTGTTGTTAATGGAGTTGAAGTTACCAAATTCTGAGGATTCGGTATCAATTTATACCCAATTGCTCCACATAGAGTTCCTCTAACCATATGCTCTAAACGAACCAAAGCCAATCCGAATTGATCCTGTAAGAGATCCCCTACGGAACGAATACGTTTATTTTTCAAATGATTCATATCGTCAAGTGTACCCATTCCAAATTTCATTGAAATCAAACGATCCACAGCTGCTAATATATCTCGCGGTAACAAAAATGTATTGTTCTGAGGTATATCAATATTAAGCCTTCGGTTCATATTTCTCCGACCAACCCTTCCTAATTCACATCTTTGTTGAAAGAATCTTTTTTGTAATTCCTCACATAAAGATTCAGAAAATACCAGATCTCCATCTACACAAGCAAATTGCTGATAAAATTCCAAAATGGCATTTTCTTGTGACCCAATCTTTTCTTTCTCCTCATCATCCAGGAAAGACAAGAGAATCTCAGGGTAGAGAACATTCTCTAAGATTTCTTTTAAATTCGAACCCATAGCTGATAGTAAAACTAGAATAGATATCTTCTGTTTTCTACTCACACGAGCCCATATCCTAGCTTTTTTATCAATTTCTAATTCTAATCTTCCTCCCCAATCTGATATTATCGTGCCAGTATATACTGCAATTCCGTTATGATTTAATTTTGATCGATAATAGATACCGGGGCTTTGTAATATTTGATTGATTACAATTCTGTATATTCCATTTACTATAGAAGTTCCCAGGTAATTCATTAGAGGAATATTTCCAATAAAAATGGTTTGTTCCTGTATATCCCTACTAGTTTTCCGAATGAATCCCGCGGATATATAGAATTCAGAAGAATATGTGAGTGATTCATATACAGCATCTTTTTCTTTTATCAAGGGTTCTACCAATTGATATGTTTCCACAAATAATTGAAATTCGATTTCTTGATCTCTATCTTCAATCTTTGGAAACTTAGAAAGTTCTTCTGCTAATCCCTGATCAATGAACCTACAAAACCCTTCAAATTGTATCTGCTTCAACCCCGGTATTGTAGACATTCCCCCATTTCTACCCCCAAGCATTTTGAATTTCGTCATTTCTATTTAGAGACCCACTATTTGCTCTCATTCTTCATCGAATCATATGAATCGATCAAGCAAGGATAGAATTCATATTTAGTTTACTGAATCACATGAAATTTGAACTCACTCCGTATTCCGTATATGGAATTTATGACATATCTATAAACTGAACAGGGGAATAAATAGAATTTTATACTCAAATTTGAATTTGCAACAGATACAAATGAAAAGGAATTGCAAAATTCCAACTAGACTTTTGAAATCTTGTATAGAATATCGAAACAAAAAAGTGATTCACTTTCTAACATTATTATATAATGATATTACATCTTTCAATTCAACTGGATACCAGAAAAAAAAATTCGCGGAAAAAAGAGAGATTCTTACTTGCTTTTTTTAGTAGAATTTGTATAATATGATTGAAGTGCTTAAAACTTCTATTTAGTAAGCATGCGAAGATAGAATTGCGGTCTCTTCCTTTATTGCTATTGCATCCCCATTCGTGACAGCGCATGCTGTGCTCGATTTTTTATTCAATCTATTTTTTTAATAAAAGGGTGTCAAAACGGAAGCATGAGAATTTTTTTCGAAAATTCTCGACTCGAGAGGTATTCAATATGGATAAGAAAGATGGATAAGAAACCCAATTCCATTTTATGATATCTGTGTAACAATTTATGTCCTGGGGTTTACATATACCGAGAATTGCTATTATAATGGAAATTGAGAAGGATGTTTTTTATAGATTTATAGAAAAGAATCAATACCAATTAGTTATGTATCAATCTTTATTTTCTTATCTCATTAGGTTAGGGAAAAACATTCTTGGATTCAAATCCAAGAATAATTCATGAATTCACGGTGAGTAGTTAAGGGTTCCAATTTGTTCTGACTTTTTTATTTTGTGGTTGAAAATACACCTTTTCCTTTTTCAATAAAAAAAAAAAAATAAATAAATTGAAAACCCTCCCCCTTTTTTTTTAGGGGGTTTCAGATATTTTGTATCGTTTTGGCGGCATGGCCGAGCGGTAAGGCGGGGGACTGCAAATCCCTTTTCCCCAGTTCAAATCCGGGTGTCGCCTCATCGGCAAAAGAATTGTGGTTTTATTTTATTAACAAGAGATTCATTACTCTTTTTTTTTTGGGGGGGGGCGGATAGCGGGAATCGAACCCGCGTCTTCTCCTTGGCAAAGAGAGATTTTACCATTCGACTATATCCGCATCCACATATTTCTTGTTCTTTATACGTAAGAAATAGATTCTATTTGTGCAAAGTTTGATCTGAGACTATGTTCTTTAAGGTATTTTTGTAAAATAAGGGTGATTCCAGATAAGAAATCAAAATAAACAAATAAAAAAGAGAGAGAGAAATCTTTCTTTCCATAGAATTCGATTTCTATATATTTCTATATAGATTTCTTTCTTTCCATATATTTATATATAGATTCTATCTAATTCCATTATTATTCTATAAGTTGGAATCGATTTTCGATTTTGTTTTTTAGTTTTATAATCTTTTTCCAATATAAGAAGTTTGACCCCTCCCGATAATCTTTGTTTTTTTTATTTTCTTTATTTTCGTTTTGGGAATTTCTATCTCATTTTTATGTGTCTCATAATATGAAACAATTCGAGGGAGGGGTCATTCCATTTTTGGATCTATAACAAATAGGTTTAAGAAATAAGAGAATTAAGAATACCGACTAGAAAGACTAATCCAATCCATAATGATGTGCCGGAGAATAAAATATTCTTGTTACTCGACCAACCGTCGGGAGAAGCAAATACAACGGGTACACTAATCAGTAAAATTGATGAAATAGAAATTAATGCAAAAACAGCCAATTGAAAAGCAATATTCATTTTTCTAATCCTCCTTTTTACCAACAAAAGAACTATACCATTTGATCCCTTTATCAAATCGTTTGATTCTCTTATCGACTAAAGATTTTGAATACAAAAAAAATGTATCATAGAAGGGTTTTACCATGAATCCATTGATCTTATTTTATTGCCACCCCCCCTTTTTTTTTTACCGTAACGCTTTTTCGAGCATGAGTTTCGATTGCTTTTTTTCTTCACAGGGACATGCATGGATCATATATCTGAAATATATACAGAAAATAGAATTCTATAGAATTCTAGATTCATACCGGATATTTGTTCCATGGATAGGAATGGTATCAACTCATAGGGTTAGGCTCTATTCGGTGGAAGTGGAATAAGAATAAAATATAAATTCTTTTGTGGAGAGATGGCTGAGTGGTTGATAGCTCCGGTCTTGAAAACCGGTATAGTTTGAAACATAGAACTATCGAGGGTTCGAATCCCTCTCTCTCCTTTTCTTTTGCTCGATGAATAGATTTGTTTATTTTATTGGTTTTGCTTGGATCGTTTTAGAAAGGGGAATGGCTCGGCTATACCACCCCTTAGCCGAGCCCGAACAATAAATAGATTCGAAAAATTAGGTATAAATCTCAAAAAAGTAGAAAAGAAAGGAAAAGCGAATGCTTTTTTAAAATGATTTCAACCCAATATGTAATATGTATGGTGAAATAAAATTAATGCCTCTTTCAAGCAGTGGATCGCCTGTCTCAGTTAAGAGGAGTCATGGAAAGAACAGGTTCAAAATCACGATCAATTCCCTTTTCAAATCCCGCTGCAGCTGCACGAGCCCTTCCCGCGTGCCATAAATGACCTACGAATAGGAAGAATCCTAGAACAAAATGAGAGGTAGCTAACCAACTTCTAGGAGAGACATAATTCACTGCATTGATCTCTGTAGCTACACCACCTACAGAATTTAAAGATCCTAAGGGAGCATGAGTCATATATTCTGCAGAACGCCGTTCTTGCCAAGGCTGTATGTCTTTTTTCAGCCTACTCAAGTCCAAACCATTGGGACCCCTTAGGGGTTCTAACCAAGGAGCACGCAGATCCCAAAAACGCATGGTTTCCCCCCCAAAAATGACCTCTCCGGTTGGGGAACGCATTAGATATTTACCCAAACCGGTGGGTCCTTGAGCGGATCCCACGTTAGCCCCAAGACGCTGGTCTCTAACTAGAAAAGTAAAGGCTTGAGCTTGAGAAGCTTCTGGTCCAGTGGGCCCGTAAAACTCACTAGGATAAGCGGTATTATTGAACCAAACAAAGCAACAAGCAATAAAACCAAAAACAGATAAAGCACCTAAGCTATAAGACAAGTAAGCTTCTCCAGACCATACAAGTGCACGGCGAGCCCACGCAAAAGGTTTGGTTAAAATATGCCAGATTCCACCAAATATACAAATCGAACCTAACCATACATGCCCTCCAATTATATCTTCCAAATCGTCCACACTAACAATCCATCCCTCTCCACCAAAGGGTGATTTTAGTAAATAACCAAATATAACACTCGGATTAAGTGTCAAGTTGGTAATCTCTCTTACATCTCCCCCTCCAGGAGCCCAAGTATCATATATGCCTCCAAAATAAAGAGCCTTGAATACTAAAAGAAAAGCACCTAGGCCTAACAAGATTAAATGAATACCCAAAATTGTAGTCATTTTATTCCTATCTTTCCAAACATAACCGAAAAATGGAAAAGATTCTTCAAGAGTTTCAGGTCCCAGAAGTGCGTGATAAATACCGCCAAAGCCCAATACTGCGGAAGAAATTAAGTGAAGTACTCCAGACACAAAGTATGGAAAGGTGTCTATAACTTCCCCACCAGGACCCACCCCCCAACCTAGAGTAGCTAAGTGGGGAAGTAAGATTAATCCTTGTTCATACATGGGCTTCTCCGGTACGAAATGAGCCACTTCAAATAGGTTCATTGCTCCGGCCCAGAATACAATTAATCCGGCATGGGCTACATGAGCCCCCAACAGTTTACCGGATAAATTGATAAATCGGGCATTCCCGGCCCACCAAGCGAAACCAGTGGTTTCTTGGTCACGACCAGTTAAAGCTAAAGTTCCATTAAAGAGCGTTTCCACGTGGTAGAACCTCCTCAGGGAATATAAGGTTTTCATGAGGCTGATCTTGAGCCGCCATCCAAGCACGAATACCTTCGTTTAAGAGAATATTTTTGGTGTAGAAAGTTTCAAATTCAGGATCTTCCGCTGCGCGGATTTCTTGAGAGACGAAGTCATAGGCACGTAGGTTCAGGGCTAGACCAACTACGCCAAGAGCACTCATCCATAAACCAGTTACTGGTACAAATAACATAAAGAAATGTAACCAACGTTTATTGGAAAAAGCAACCCCAAAGATTTGGGACCAGAAGCGGTTAGCGGTGACCATTGAATAAGTTTCTTCAGCTTGAGTTGGATTAAAAGCACGGAATGTATTTGCACCATCACCATCTTCAAATAAAGTATTTTCTACAGTAGCACCATGAATAGCGCATAGTAGAGCAGCGCCTAATACACCGGCAACTCCCATCATATGAAATGGATTCAATGTCCAATTATGAAATCCTTGGAAAAAAAGGATGAATCGAAATATAGCTGCTACACCAAAACTGGGTGCAAAGAACCAACCAGATTGACCCAATGGATAAATCAAGAATACAGAAACAAAAACAGCAATTGGACCGGAGAATGCGATTGCATTATAAGGTCGCAATTGAACAGATCGAGCAAGCTCAAATTGGCGTAACATGAAACCTATTAATCCGAAAGCACCGTGGAGAGCAACAAAAGTCCACAGACCACCTAATTGACACCAACGGGTAAAATCTCCTTGTGCTTCAGGACCCCATAGTAACAACAAAGAGTGCGCTAAACTATTAGCAGGAGTAGAAACTGCGGCGGTTAAGAAGTTGCAACCTTCCAAATAGGAACTTGCCAATCCATGGGTATACCATGAGGTTACAAAGGTTGTACCAGTGAACCAACCCCCCAAGGCGAAATAGGCGCAAGGAAAGAGCAATAGACCGGACCAACCTACAAAAACGAAACGGTCCCTACGTAACCAGTCATCCATAATATCAAATAAATCATTTTCATCTTTGGTAAATTTACCAAGAGCTATAGTCATAGTGGTCCTCCTATTCAACTACTTCAACCATTTCCGAACACCTTATAGCAGTTTCAGGGTCTTCGAGGTTTCTATCATTTTGTATCATTCGATTTCTCATACACTGTCCTACCCCCTTTTTAATGCGTTTCGAATAGACTATAAAAATCATTTCTTAGTGACCTCGGTAAAATCCATGAACTCAATTCTATTTTTTCTTCCTATTTATTTTTTTAACTATACGAGCCATGAATTGTCTTATGGCTCATAAATCAAATAGATCCTTTTTTTGAAAGAACTGTTAAAGAAACAAATGATCCTTTTTTTTTTTCTCATTTCGATTTCCGCACATACTCTCTATCAATTAATCTTATTATCGAATCTTATTTGTGAAATTGATCAAAATAAAGAGTTTTACAGATTCTGATAATTTATATTTGTACTAAACCACTACAGCATCCTATATTTTATTATAATATATTATTGGATTCTTTTATACTTTCATTTTTTTTTATTGTTTTCTTTTTTTGATTTTCCTTTCTTTTAGATGAAAAGAGAACTTCCAAAATGGATCTTTTCAAATATGTCCTTTCGAAAATCGAAGTACGAAATAGACTTCAGTTTTCTTTTTCGATTTATCCTTAATCTGGCATAAAAAAGCAGAATGAATTCCGTATAATTTGATATTGTATTGAATTGAATAATAAGAAACTTTAAGTGAAGATATTTTTCTGCCATCCACTAATTGCGAAAAAAATGAAGTATGCATCGATATGAAAATATTTGATACATGAAAACATGATTTGATATATATGTTTTTCCATATCTATCTTATAGAGTCTCTATTTACCTTATTATACTATAATAAATTGATCTTTTCTTGTGTTCTAAAATCAAAGAAAGATATTTCAAACCGCTCGTATGTTTTGACTTGGAATAAACCCTTCTCCTTGGAGTAAGGGAATAGCAAGAATTTCTTGCTCTAGGAAGAAGGAGATTGAATCTGAAATATCTACATCGTCGTGCGGAGTTCAAATCAATCAGTATGCAAATAAAAAAAAAAGATCTGCTGTTTTATGTTTTCATTCCATCTCTATCGAATTTGATTTTAATATCAGAATAGTGGATAGAGTCATGATTCCATAGGTTAGGTCCACTTACTTTTTTTTTTTCTCATTTTTAGAGTGGATTCTGATTGGAATCGTAGAAAATAGGAAGACCCAGCGATTCAAGTGAACGACTTATCATTATAATAAAAAAATGTTTAACTTGATAACTGTAAGTAATAATTACTCTATTCTAATTTGAATTCATTAGAATACTAAATTTTAGAATTCTCTAATTCAGAATTCAAATCATTAATAAAATGAATTAATAATTAATCTCTATGATTTTTTACTTTATTCCAAATAGCAACAATATCTCTATTCTCACTTTCAATATGAATACTACCATCAAATATGAATACTACCGCCCGAGTTTTATGAAAAAAAAATCACTAAAAAGCCCCTTATCGGATTTGAACCGATGACTTACGCCTTACCATGGCGTTACTCTACCACTGAGTTAAAGGGGCCATTTAATTAAATATATGCACTAGTCGTTATCCGTCTAGTGCATATATTTATTATATAAGATTGGAGTATCTGTACATATATATAAATATTTGTCTATTTTATTCACACAGTGGCTCATTACGGAAAGGAGGGATAAATTGGATTGACCCCTAGTGTTAGTATAGAAACGATATTGGATTTTAAAAATACCAATAAAATGAGTTGTTTCCAAATCGACCGAATCTTTAAAAGGAATAAATCTATGAATGAAAGTGAAAGAGATGAGGTTTCACTCCCCCCGACAAACCAAGCATTCCCCGAATGGATCTTATCCTTCGTATTATTTCTTTTTCCATTTTTTTTAGAATTATGGAATGGCGATTGGAATGAACAATTTATGAATCTAAATGATGAACAAAAAATTCTATGGAATTAAGAAAGACGAAAAGATCCTTCTGATCGAGTCATATCAGTCCATTATCATTATATTGACAACTTCAAAAAACAGTTCATACTATGAACTGTAGAATAATAAACATAGAATGTAGAATAATGAACATAGAATAATGGCGGTCGGGCAAGTATGCCCCCATCGTCTAGTGGTTCAGGACATCTCTCTTTCAAGGAGGAAGCGGGGATTCGACTTCCCCTGGGGGTAGAGTACTACGAAAGGAAGTTGATCATTGATCATCAATAAAGACTGAAATCTTTTCTTCCTGGGTCGATGCCCGAGCGGTTAATGGGGACGGACTGTAAATTCGTTGGCAATATGTCTACGCTGGTTCAAATCCAGCTCGGCCCAATAATTCGAATTCGCGGATCCACCATGACATGAAATGATATAACCCATTTGTTGTTCTCTGCAAATGCCTGATGCGTTAATACGGACTAATACGGAAGAAAAAAAAAGGTCACATCCTTTTTGTTATGATATACCCTTATCGCTATTCATTTGCTATATGTATTTTTTCACACAAATTCAGATCTTGTTAATGATTCTGATTCATATCAGGATCCGTAAGTATAAAATCGAAGTAAAAGAATAAATAAAAAAAAAGACTAGGAAAGATGAATTTTCAATCGATTTGGCAATAACGAAAAGATTATTAGAAATGCGTGCCACTCTCGCTAAAGTTCGTATCCATGTATATATCAATATATCAGTCACGTCTTTGTGAGTTAGAAGACGACGCTTCTAATCGAATCTAAAACCTAAATAAAAAAGAGTTTGAACTAAGTCGTAAGAAGTAAAAAAGCGCATGCTGCACATTTTTTCCTGGGATTGTAGTTCAATTGGTCAGAGCACCGCCCTGTCAAGGCGGAAGCTACGGGTTCGAGCCCCGTCAGTCCCGATGGATACAAATCCAATAAAAAAAAAATGGATTCATTTCTCCATTTTCTGTGAAAGGTTGTAAAAATAACAGAATTGCATTCCCAACGGGGATCTTTTTCTTTTTTTTTTTTTAAGTAAGGTGGGGATCTCTCGAAGAAAGCAAAAATTCTGAAAAATGAAATTTAAATTAATGAAATGTAAGTCAAAGTAAAAAGTAAAAGAATTGTTGATTGGATTAGGAATCCTATTTATAATTTGAGTTTGGTATGGATAAAGGATCTTGCTATGTTATACTATTCAATTGTCGATGATGAATCAATTTGTCAGATATTGTTATTCATGATATTGATCCGATTCGATACCATCGAGATGGAATTCATCCCGTTTCATTTTTGGACGAAAGATTTATCACCTCTATGGGATTAAATCCCGAGTTCTTGTGAAAAAAATAAATAAAAAAGGAAACCACGAGATTATGGAAGTCAATATTCTCGCATTTATTGCTACTGCGCTGTTCATTTTAGTTCCTACTGCCTTCTTACTTATAATTTACGTAAAAACAGAAAGTAAAAGTGATTAATTTGACTTAACCTTGATTTCTTAGTCCTTATCAATGATTGAAGAAAGAAAATGAAAAAAGGCCTTCAATTTCGCGTCTTAGTATTGAATCAAATGAGCGGACTCGAATCGGCAGTATTCTCTGAGATCAAATAGTATGGTAGAAAGAGAGAAAGAAAATGAATTTCTTTCTTTCTTCCATACCTATTCATTATTGTGAGTTTCCACTCTATTCTTTAATTGTTATTCTACTATATTGTGTAAAAATACGGGTTGAATATAGATCTGAACCTACAATATGTATTCTTTGATATATGTATAGAATATAAATTACATCTATGCAATTGATCTAGTGTCGTGATTTTCTTTCTTTGTTTCATTGATTCAATTTTGATTGGTTCCAATCAATTTGAAATAATAAAAAAAAAATTCTTTCTCTTATGATTCGAATTTCCGGATTTATGATGATTTTCGGGTATCATACTAATAAAAAAGAATCAAGTAATCTTTTTTATTTTAGCATCCCGGAGAAGGAATTTATTAAATGATTGAGTTGACAGATGACTATGGGAACCCTTTCGTATTCCGAAAATACTTAGTAAACCCTACCGATTTTTAACAGTTTTCATGATATGAAATAAGTTTATAATTTAGAAACTCACATAATGCAAATAAAAGAAATAATAAAACGGGCGGTAAGCACATAATACGTGATTTGCCCAAGGCAACGGTAATGCCTTATTATGTGTAGTATCTCGTTGGATAACCACTATGCCCATCTTGTTTGCCTAGAGAGCGCGTATCCGCTTAATAACTAATAACATAACAGAATCATATTTCTCTTAAAAAAAAAAAAAATTGCGAAACTATCTATAAATTGGATCCTTTAACTAAATAACTCAATTCCTTTAGAGTCCGTTTCTTCCCCATACTACGAGTGAAAGGGAGAATGTAAATACTAGCATTAAAGCGGCCCAAGCGAGACTGACTAGATCCATGTGAATTATGTCTCCTATCTGTATGAATATGAAGGAATTCTTCCATTATACATTATATTATCCTTTACTATATATTATTATATTACTAATTATTATATTGTTTACTAATAATAAAATAGTGCAATCGCTAGCACAGAGTTAAAGGGGGATTCGAGTCCGACACCCTTATCGAAAAATAAGATGAAGCCAATTATCTATTCAATTTAACTAATATGGAATGAGTGCTCTGGTACTCATAGATTTTCATAAGTATGTATACAAAGTATTTTTTTCCACTCCTTTCGCAACTAAGAATTTCGATTCTCCCTTCGACCTACCTTATCCAATCTAATTCAAGACCGGTTAATACACAGATACTCCATTAGTAGTGGAGTTGAAAAGTAGTGAAGTGGAAAGTATCTCATATCCAGACCAGACCGGGACTTACCGATTTCTTTTCAGTTTCACTACTCTAATTTTTCCTTGAATACAAGATGAAAGGATTTACAGCATTTTTTTTTATATAATTTTAGAACAAAAACCCCAGATGTTTAGAATTTCGAATAAAAAAAAGCAAGTGAGTCTTTTCAAAAGAAAAAAATGGGCAAGTTTTATATCAGCAAAACGAACAAAATAGTCTATGTCCATTTTTTTTTTTTGAATGTTGCGGAGACGGGATTTGAACCCGTGACCTCAAGGTTATGAGCCTTGTGAGCTACCAAGCTGCTCTACCCCGCGATAAAGAATATCGATAAGAACTAAAACGAATGGACAAAGAAGGATTGAGTACGCCCCTCTACTATATCTGTACAAATAGAATAACCTATTTTTACAAAATAGTAAAGGGGCTCTCTTGCGGTCAATGATCATAGGAATGAATAGAGAAATTATGAACTATTCTTATCCTTACCAACTTGATCTTGTTGCCCCGGGTAACAAACATGCATAAACCATCTCACGAAGTGTGTGTCCAGATAAACCAAAGTCTCGATAATTAGCTCTCGCTTTTCCCGTCGAAAGACAACGTCGACGAAGACGTGTAGGTGCACTATTACGCGGTGGTGATTGTAACTTTCCATGAATTTCATGTTTATCACTTACCGACTGAACTCTTTTTATTTCTTTTTTTGAGGATCGACGAATCAAATGATATTTTTGTTCCAGCTTTTGTCTCTTCTTCTCCCTCTGAATCCAACTTTTCCTTGCCATAATGGTTCAATTTCTTCCTATTTAGTCTCAATGATACAAGTCGGATCCTAGATGTAGAAATATAAAAATATAAGAAAGCAGCCCCTCTCTTCCATAGAATAGAAAGAAATGCTCTTTTCCCGGATACAATAAAGAATTAACCAAATTTGCCCGATGTAGAGGCAATTAAGAAAGCCGCATAAGTGAATATATAACCTACCGAAAAGTGGGCTAATCCAACTAATCTTGCTTGTACAATGGAAAGAGCCACCGGTTTATCTCTCCATCGAATCAAATTGGCCAAAGGTGTGCGTTCATGAGCCCATGCTAAAGTTTCAATCAATTCCTGCCAATATCCACGCCAGGAGATTAAAAACATAAATCCAGTAGCCCAAACAAGATGTCCAAATAAGAACATCCACGCCCAGACTGATAAACTATTCATACCAAAAGGATTATATCCATTGATAAGCTGTGAAGAGTTTAACCATAGATAATCTCTTAACCATCCCATCAAATATGTAGAAGATTCATTAAACTGTGAAATGTTACCTTGCCATAATGTAATGTGCTTCCAATGCCAATAAAAAGTAACCCATCCAACGGTATTTAACATCCAGAAAACTGCCAAA